ATCAAATTCGTCGTAACATTCATAATGATCAACCTTACGAAGATCCCATTGGATTCCGGAAGCTCGTAGCATTGGTCCCGATAAACCCCAATTTATTGCTTCTTCTCCGCCAATAGTGCCCACCCCCTCAACTCGTTCCAAAAAAATGGGATTCCGGGTAATAAGCTTTTGATATTCAGCAACCACTGTTAAAAAATAATTGCAGAAATCCAAACATTTATCTATCCAGCCATGAGGTAAATCAGTAGCTACTCCTCCGATACGGAAATAATTATGCATCATTCGCATACCTGTGGCGGCTTCAAATAGATCATATATCAACTCTCTCTCTCTGAAAATATAGAAAAAAGGAGTCTGTGCACCGATATCTGCCATAAAAGGACCAAGCCATAACAAATGAGAAGCTATACGACTTAGCTCCAACATAATAGCTCTAATATAGCTGGCTCTTTTAGGTACTTGAATGTTTCCCAACTGTTCTGGTCCATTTACTGTTATTGCCTCTGTGAACATAGTAGCTAAATAATCCCAACGTGTTACATAGGGCAGATATTGTATAATTGTGCGGTTTTCTGCAATTTTTTCCATCCCTCTGTGTAAATAACCCAATACGGGTTCACAGTCAATAACATCTTCACCATCTAGAGTAACGATGAGTCGAAGAACACCATGCATTGATGGATGCTGAGGACCCATATTGACTATCATGAGGTCTTTTCTTGTAGCTGGTACAGTCATATCTTTCTTCCCCGATTCATTATTCCATCAATTGCTGAAAACGGAACGAAATTCATAAAAATTCAAGATCTAATAAATCCAATAATTCTAAATCAAATAATTCAAAACAAATCTTCAAATTAACGAGTTTTTGCCTCTCGAATATCCAACTGACTAATTAATTGTTTATAACGGACTCTATTTTTCTTTGACAAATAAGCCAACAGCCGTTGGCGTTTTCCCAAAATTTTCCGTAGCCCTCGCTGAGATAAATAGTCTTTTCTGTGCAATTCCAAATGTGAAGTAAGCCTCCGTATCTTATTGGTGAAATTGACTATTTGAAATTCAACAGATCCTCTGTTTTCTTCTTTTTTTTCTTTTTCTTGTGAAATAATCGAGATAAATGAATTTTTTACCATATAAAGAATTCTTCTCCTATATTTCTTTCTTTTCTACAGATATGAATTTTACCAATCAGTAATAATAATGCCAGACCCTTTAATCTGGTATACAAAACCATCTGAATTTATTCATGTACTATAATTTATTATTTATTATTTTTTTTCTATTAAATTAAATTAATCAATTCCAATTTGGAATTAAATTGGATACAAGGGAATAGTACATTTCTGCATTCGTTCTAAAAGAAAAAATCAGATCTAAATGAATGTAATACAGGGGTGTCCGTTCGCCTTCATATATCAGATATGATACGAATATTATAGTATCAACTAATTTTCAATCGTTGATATATACGTATCCTTGACATACTGAAACGACTACCATTATTGGTATCAAACCAATAGCGATTCATACAAGCTAAATCTTCTAATCGATAATTGGGCCAAAGAAAGAATTTCAATTTCATGTTAATGAATTTATCTCTATTAACATCTTTGTTTTCATTCCAAACTTTACCACAGTTCCTTACGTTGTTTCCATTCCAAAATATTAGATTTCTATCTAGAGCATTTCCATTCTTAAAATTGAAACAAATTAAAATTCTCAATTCTCTACGACGTCTAGTCGATAAAATATTTTCAGGAACAAGCAAATTATAGTAATTTTCACTCCTACCCCCAACCATATTTTCATATCTTCCAACGCATCCATCAAAATCATTCTTATCAATATATCCTTTTTCTCGGTATCTTTGATTTGTTTGTTGCTTACTTTTATGGACTAATGAAATACTTATGATTTGATACAGAATAAATTTTCCATCCCGTTTTATAGACAAACGAACCGGTTCGATAATTAATATCCCCCTTTTTATCAATTCTGTAAAAGTTAGATCCCTCTGAATCACCATTACGTTCAGACTCAGTTCTCCTCTTTGAATAGAGGATATAATAATTTTTTTTGGATTTTTCAGTCTAAGCAGGAGACAATATACCTTGATATTATTTATCATTCTTTGATTCAAAGGATCATTCCATCTGAATTGAAAAAGAAAATACCTTTTCAGGAAAAAATCTAACCACATTTCTGTATTGCTCTTAAATTGCCTTTTCTTTCTACCTTTTTGAATGTCTAATCCTGTATAATCCTCTTTAAGATATTTTTGTTGCTTTGGCAGAACTGATTCAAGATCTCCTTGTCCCAGCGGTTCTTTTTGATTTCGATTCTCCAATTCGAAAGATTTTTTTTTTTTAGATGATATAAAAAGATCCCCTTTTTCTTTTCCGTTGATGTTTTTATTTTCACTAATGTTTTTATTTATATTCAAATTTAAAAGAAGTAATTTGATTGGTATGACCCACGGTTTCATCTTATATGCATCAAATAGTAGGAGTAATTCCGGTAAGAACCAAAATTTAAAATTAGATATGGGACGATTTAGTATTTCTTCATTCATTCCCATCCAATCAAAAAAAAAAAACCTTTGCTTGGATGAGTTGATTTCTTGATGAATCGTGAAATAAAAAAGATCTTTTTTATTCATTTTCTCTATTATTTGTATTTTATTTTGATAATAATCAGTCCCAGCCCCAGTCTTAGTATTTTTTTGAATGTTGGTCCCAGTATCCGTATTGGCCCAGGCCTCAATATTGGCACTTTTTATAAGACAAAAATTTAGAATCCCCCAATAAAAATATTTTCTATCTGGATTTTTCTCCGTCTCAATAAGATAATCTTTCCCTAGATAATCATTAATATTAATAGATATATCTTCTAGCCCATAAAATGATTCAAGTTTATGTGTGTTGTAATTATAGGGAATTTTTCGACTCTCGTTTACTTGTAAGGGTGCTCCATAAATATATAAGTCCTTCTTACCTTCATAATTATAATTAATATATTGATGTGATAAACGATCATATCTGTAGTGTTTTTTAAATTTTTCTTTTTGATTCGGTAATGACTCCGCCGTAGAATCGTTTTCTTTTTTGGAATGAATTAATTGGTCTTTTTCATATGAACCCAATTTTTTTGAATCTTTATTTTGAGCCCTACGGCGTTGATTGACTCTATTTCGCCATTTTTGTGGTACTAATCTAACCCATCTAGTCTGAGATAAATCATATTGATAATGACCCTTTAACCAGTTTTTCCATTCATTCATTCTAGAATTCCGAAATTTCTTATGCCTTGATTCGGAATGAAGTATTTCTTGTGTTCGAAAATAATTTTTTATTATATCCTTAGGAAAAAGAGATGTTCCGTGATATTGAAGTACAGATCTCAAATGATACTTGTTAATAACTTGAGTTTGCGATAATTTGTAAAAAACATATGCCTGTGACAAGGAAGATTGCTCGCGATAAATATGCGAATTCCAATTACTAAAATTAATATTAAAAAGCGACTTTTTTATAGTCGAAATAAAGTGAATTGTATTTTTATTTGTTTCATTAATATCTTCTTGATTTGTTTTAGTATTGTAATTGTAAATGTATTTATCAAGAATTTTGTTTGTTAATTCAAGGAAAGGTTGTGCATTGATCCTGGGAATATTAATGATATATAGAAGAGTATATATGTATATCTTTTCAATGAAAAATTTAAAAAAAAAATGCCATTTACGTATTAATCGGGTATTTCTTCTTTTTAATATCTGCCAAAAATTTTTAGGAGATTCTGATTTTTGAATATCACAACTTGTTTCCTTAGGGTTAATATTTATCTCTGGGGTTAGAAATATTTTTTTCTTGTCTTTTGTAATTTTTTCTATTTGATTTCTAATTGTCTTTGTCCTATTAGCTAGATTCTTCATTTTTTTTTCTGCCAGTGAATAATTTGTCCAATCCGTGGATCTGACTCGAATGGATGATTCATGAATAATCTGATTTATAATTATAGAATTTTGTGAATTTTTTATATTTTGATTGTCACTCGATTTATTTATTTCCCTCAATCGAAATAATCGAATTGAATTTACTTTTTCAAGGTCTTTCATTATTCTTTTTATAAATAGAACTATTTTGGTAATCCATCTTTTTTTTTTTTTTAAATTTTTTAGAACTAAAAAAAATTTCTTTTTCATTTTTTTTTTTTCGAGTTCTTTAAAAATGGGTTTAAAAAAAGATGGTTGTTTTCGGGGAGAACCAAAAGGAAGTTCCGTTTCCATTCCCCAGACTGTTAAAAAACAAAAATTAGCTTTTTTTCCTTTCTTTTTCATTGGATCTCTATGGTGCGGTCGTAGCTTAGATCTATGCCAAGGTTTCAGACAGAAAGGATAGAGAATCTTTATCTGAATACCTTCTATTAACCAATTTTTCGGAAATTCTCTTTCTGATAATTGAACACCGTTATAAGTGCATTTAACATGAATTTCTCTATTCCACTCTTTAAAATCTTCGTACCATTCGGGAATTTGAAATAAAAAAATACGAGCGATATTTTTAGTTATTATCAATGAAGGCAATACAAGATATTTTCTAAGAATCGACTGGGTTACTAACAGGCAACCCCTTATTGTTTGAGCAAATAGCATACTATCCCAGGTTTCTGCTATTGCTATTCGCTCATTTTCTTCTTTTTTCTCTTCCATTTTTTTTTCCTCAGAATCCAAAGTTTTGAATTCTGTATTTTTATTTTTCCTCATCCAATTCCTAAAAATTATCCCCATCATTCCGGAGATATCAAAAGAAAAAAAAAAAGGTTTGTCTATTCTGTCCAAAAAAAGCGGCGAATGCACGTTTGCTTGAAAGAGTTCCCCCATAGATGTTTTACGTTTTTGAGAACGCATGGATCCTTTGATTAGATCCCTACGAAAATCCGGTTGTTGTGAATAACGTATTAAAGCCACTTCGTCCACTTGATCATAATTTATCGTATTA